GTTAATGTAGCTTAAACAATAAAGCAAGGCACTGAAAATGCCTAGATGAGTATAATTACTCCATAAACACAAAGGTTTGGTCCCAGCCTTCCTATTAACCTATAATAGACTTACACATGCAAGTATCCACATCCCAGTGAAAATGCCCTCTAAGTCGATAAGACCAAGAGGAGCTGGTATCAAGCACACATACGTAGCTCATGACGCCTTGCTCAGCCACACCCCCACGGGATACAGCAGTGATAAAAATTAAGCCATAAACGAAAGTTTGACTAAGTCATATTAACTAGGGTTGGTAAATTTCGTGCCAGCCACCGCGGTCATACGATTAACCCAAGTTAATAGGCCCACGGCGTAAAGCGTGTTTAAGCACTATACCAAATGAAGTTAAATTCCAATTAAGCTGTAAAAAGCCATAATCGAAACGAAAATAAATAACGAAAGTAACTTTATAACCGCTGAAACACGATAGCTAAGATCCAAACTGGGATTAGATACCCCACTATGCTTAGCCCTAAACACAAATAGTTATATAAACAAAACTATTCGCCAGAGTACTATTGGCAATAGCTTAAAACTCAAAGGACTTGGCGGTGCTTTATACCCTTCTAGAGGAGCCTGTTCTATAATCGATAAACCCCGATAAACCTTACCACCCCTTGCTAATACAGTCTATATACCGCCATCTTCAGCAAACCCTAAAAAGGTACAAAAGTAAGCACAACTATAGTACATAAAAACGTTAGGTCAAGGTGTAACCTATGGAGTGGAAAGAAATGGGCTACATTTTCTAATCCAAGAAAACTCTTTACGAAAGTTACTATGAAATTAGTAATTAAAGGAGGATTTAGCAGTAAACTAAGAATAGAGTGCTTAGTTGAACTAGGCCATGAAGCACGCACACACCGCCCGTCACCCTCCTCAAATAGGCACAATACACTTAAACTTATTCATATGTATTAATCACATGAGAGGAGATAAGTCGTAACAAGGTAAGCATACTGGAAAGTGTGCTTGGATAATCAAGATATAGCTTAAATAAAGCACCTAGTTTACACCTAGAAGATTTCACATACTATGAATATCTTGAACTAACCCTAGCCCACAAACCCATCTACACTAAATTACCAAAACACTATAAATAAAACATTTACCTACTATTAAAAGTATAGGAGATAGAAATTTTAAATATGGCGCTATAGAGAAAGTACCGTAAGGGAACGATGAAAGAAAAAAATTAAAGTACAAAAAAGCAAAGATTACCACTTGTACCTTTTGCATAATGAATTAACTAGTAAAAACTTAACAAAATGAATTTCAGCTAAGTACCCCGAAACCAGACGAGCTACTTATGAACAATTTATCGAGAATCAACTCATCTATGTAGCAAAATAGTGAGAAGATTTATAAGTAGAGGTGAAACGCCTAACGAGCCTGGTGATAGCTGGTTGTCCAGAAAATGAATATTAGTTCAGCTTTAAAAATACCAAATATATTAATAAATTTATTGTATTTTTAAAAGTTAGCCTAAAAGGGTACAGCCTTTTAGAAACGGATACAACCTTAACTAGAGAGTAAAATTTAGTATTACCATAGTAGGCCCAAAAGCAGCCACCAATTAAGAAAGCGTTAAAGCTCAACAATAAAATTATTTTAATACCAATAGTAAATAATGAACTCCTAGCCTTGATACTGGACTAATCTATAAAAATAGAAGCAATAATGTTAATATGAGTAACAAGAAATATTTCTCCCTGCATAAGTTTAAGTCAGTACCTGATAATATTCTGACTATTAACAGCAAAATAAGAATAACCAAAGTATAAATAACTTATTTATTATACTGTTAATCCAACACAGGAATGCACTTAAGGAAAGATTGAAAGAAGTAAAAGGAACTCGGCAAACACTAAACCCCGCCTGTTTACCAAAAACATCACCTCCAGCATAACTAGTATTGGAGGCACTGCCTGCCCAGTGACAACCGTTAAACGGCCGCGGTATCCTGACCGTGCAAAGGTAGCATAATCACTTGTTCTCTAAATAAGGACTTGTATGAATGGCCAAACGAGGGTTTTACTGTCTCTTACTTCCAATCAGTGAAATTGACCTTCCCGTGAAGAGGCGGGAATATTATAATAAGACGAGAAGACCCTATGGAGCTTTAACTACTTAGTCCAAAGAAATAAATTTATTAACCAAGGAAATAACAACACTCTTTATGGACTAACAGCTTTGGTTGGGGTGACCTCGGAGAACAAAAAATCCTCCGAGCGATTTTAAAAATTAGACTCACAAGTCAAATTACACAATCGCTTATTGATCCAAAAATTGATCAACGGAACAAGTTACCCTAGGGATAACAGCGCAATCCTATTCAAGAGTCCATATCGACAATAGGGTTTACGACCTCGATGTTGGATCAGGACACCCCGATGGTGCAACCGCTATCAAAGGTTCGTTTGTTCAACGATTAAAGTCCTACGTGATCTGAGTTCAGACCGGAGTAATCCAGGTCGGTTTCTATCTATTACGTATTTCTCCCAGTACGAAAGGACCAGAGAAATAAGGCCAACTTTAAATAAGCGCCTTAAACTAACTAATGATTTCATCTTAATTAGATACACAAATAATTCCTGCCCTAGAAAAGGGCTTCGTTAAGGTGGCAGAGCCCGGTAATTGCGTAAAACTTAAACTTTTATAATCAGAGATTCAAATCCTCTCCTTAACAAAATGTTTATAATTAATATCTTAATACTAATTATTCCCATTCTTCTAGCCGTAGCATTCCTTACATTAGTAGAACGAAAAGTCCTAGGATATATACAACTTCGAAAAGGCCCAAACGTTGTAGGCCCCTACGGTCTACTCCAACCTATTGCAGATGCTATTAAACTTTTTATTAAAGAACCACTACGACCTGCAACATCCTCTATCTCAATATTTATTTTAGCTCCCATTTTAGCTCTAAGTCTAGCCCTAACTATGTGAATTCCATTACCCATACCATATCCTCTTATCAATATAAATCTAGGAGTGTTATTTATATTAGCAATATCAAGCCTAGCTGTATACTCCATCCTTTGATCAGGCTGAGCCTCCAATTCCAAATACGCACTAATTGGAGCTCTTCGAGCTGTAGCACAAACAATTTCATATGAAGTAACACTAGCAATTATCTTATTATCTGTCCTCATAATAAATGGATCCTTCACACTCTCCACCCTAATTATTACACAAGAACAAGTATGACTGATCTTTCCGGCATGACCCTTAGCAATAATATGATTTATCTCAACATTAGCAGAAACAAACCGAGCTCCATTTGACCTCACCGAAGGTGAATCAGAACTAGTCTCAGGCTTTAACGTAGAATATGCAGCAGGACCATTTGCCCTATTCTTTATAGCAGAGTACGCAAATATTATTATAATAAATATCTTTACAACAATTCTATTTCTAGGGGCATTCCATAATCCAATTCTACCAGAACTTTATACAATTAACTTCACTATCAAATCTTTATTATTGACAATTTCTTTCTTATGAATTCGAGCATCATATCCTCGATTTCGTTATGACCAACTAATACATCTACTATGAAAAAATTTTTTACCCCTAACACTAGCCCTATGCATATGACACGTATCACTGCCCATCCTTTTATCAAGCATCCCCCCACAAACATAAGAAATATGTCTGATAAAAGAGTTACTTTGATAGAGTAAATTATAGAGGTTTAAGCCCTCTTATTTCTAGAATTATAGGAATTGAACCTACTCCTAAGAATCCAAAACTCTTCGTGCTCCCAATTACACCAAACTCTAATAGTAAGGTCAGCTAATTAAGCTATCGGGCCCATACCCCGAAAATGTTGGTTCATATCCTTCCCGTACTAATAAACCCAATTATTTCTATTCTCATCTTATCAACAATAATATTAGGAACTATTATTGTCATAATTAGCTCACACTGATTATTTGTTTGAATTGGATTCGAAATAAATATACTCGCCATCATTCCAATTATAATAAAAAAGCATAATCCACGAGCTACAGAAGCATCAACCAAATACTTTTTAACCCAATCAACAGCCTCAATATTACTAATAATGGCCATCATCATTAACTTGATATTCTCGGGTCAATGAACCGTAATAAAACTATTTAATCCAGTAGCATCCATACTTATAACAATAGCCCTTGCTATAAAATTAGGAATAGCTCCATTCCATTTCTGAGTCCCAGAAGTAACACAAGGTATCCCTCTATCATCAGGCCTAATCTTATTAACATGACAAAAACTAGCACCTATATCCGTACTTTACCAAATTTTCCCATCCATTAACTTAAATATAATCCTAACTATCTCCATCCTATCAATTATAATTGGAGGTTGAGGGGGACTAAACCAAACCCAACTACGAAAAATTATAGCTTACTCATCAATTGCCCATATAGGCTGAATAACAGCAGTATTACCATATAATCCCACAATAACACTACTAAACCTAATTATCTATGTTATCATGACCTCCACCATATTCATACTATTTATAGCCAATTCAACTACCACCACCCTATCACTCTCTCATATATGAAACAAAATACCCGTAATAACCATCCTAATCCTTATTACTCTCCTATCAATAGGAGGACTCCCACCACTATCAGGATTTATACCAAAATGAATAATTATTCAAGAAATAACAAAAAATAATAACCTCATCTTACCTATCTTTATAGCAATTACAGCCCTACTGAACTTATATTTCTACATACGACTTACTTACTCCACCACATTAACAATATTTCCCTCTATAAATAATATAAAAATAAAATGACAATTCTCCACTATAAAGCAAATAACTCTTCTGCCCACAATAGTTGTATTATCTACTATGTTATTACCATTAACACCAATCCTATCAGTATTAGAATAGGAGTTTAGGTTAGCCCAGACCAAGAGCCTTCAAAGCCCTAAGCAAGTAAAACATACTTAACTCCTGATAAGGATTACAAGACTATATCTTATATCAATTGAATGCAAATCAACCACTTTAATTAAGCTAAATCCTCACTAGATTGGTGGGCCCCACCCCCACGAAACTTTAGTTAACAGCTAAACACCCTAACTAACTGGCTTCAATCTACTTCTCCCGCCGCGAGAAAAAAAAGGCGGGAGAAGCCCCGGCAGAATTGAAGCTGCTTCTTCGAATTTGCAATTCAATATGAAATTTCACTACAGGGCTTGGTAAAAAGAGGGACATATACCTCTGTCTTTAGATTTACAGTCTAATGCTTTACTCAGCCATTTTACCTATGTTCATTAATCGCTGATTATTTTCAACAAACCATAAAGATATCGGTACCTTATATTTACTATTCGGCGCTTGAGCAGGCATAGTAGGAACTGCTCTAAGCCTATTAATCCGTGCTGAGCTGGGTCAACCTGGAACTCTACTCGGAGATGATCAAATTTATAACGTAATTGTAACCGCACATGCATTCGTAATGATTTTCTTTATAGTTATGCCAATTATAATTGGAGGATTCGGCAATTGACTTGTTCCATTGATAATTGGTGCTCCAGATATAGCATTCCCCCGAATAAATAATATGAGTTTTTGACTCCTCCCCCCATCCTTTTTATTACTTCTAGCATCATCTATAGTTGAAGCCGGAGCAGGTACAGGCTGAACTGTTTATCCCCCATTAGCTGGAAATCTAGCTCACGCAGGAGCTTCAGTAGACTTAACTATCTTTTCCCTGCATTTGGCGGGTGTATCTTCAATCCTAGGAGCAATTAACTTTATTACAACAATTATTAATATAAAACCTCCTGCTATATCACAATATCAAACCCCTTTATTTGTATGATCTGTATTAATCACTGCCGTACTACTACTTCTTTCACTCCCTGTACTAGCAGCTGGAATCACAATACTATTAACAGACCGAAATTTAAACACAACCTTCTTCGACCCAGCAGGAGGCGGAGACCCTATCCTATACCAACATTTATTCTGATTCTTTGGACACCCCGAAGTATATATTCTAATCTTACCTGGATTTGGTATAATTTCCCATATCGTAACTTACTATTCAGGAAAAAAAGAGCCATTTGGGTATATGGGTATAGTCTGAGCTATAATATCAATTGGATTTCTAGGGTTTATTGTATGAGCCCACCACATATTTACAGTTGGAATAGACGTTGATACACGAGCTTACTTTACATCAGCTACTATAATTATTGCTATTCCAACTGGAGTAAAAGTATTTAGCTGATTAGCAACACTTCATGGAGGCAATATTAAATGATCACCTGCTATAATATGAGCCTTGGGCTTTATTTTTCTCTTTACAGTTGGAGGATTAACCGGAATTGTCCTCGCCAATTCCTCTCTTGATATTGTTCTTCACGATACTTACTACGTAGTTGCACATTTCCACTATGTTCTATCAATAGGAGCTGTATTTGCCATTATAGGGGGATTTGTCCACTGATTTCCACTATTTTCAGGCTATACCCTTAATGACACATGAGCTAAAATTCACTTCCTAATCATATTTGTAGGTGTAAATATAACCTTTTTTCCACAACATTTCCTAGGACTATCTGGTATACCACGACGATATTCTGATTACCCAGATGCATACACAATGTGAAATACTATCTCTTCTATAGGCTCATTTATTTCCTTAACAGCAGTCATACTAATAATTTTTATTATCTGAGAAGCATTTGCATCTAAACGAGAAGTCTTAACCGTAGAACTAACAACAACAAATTTAGAATGATTAAATGGATGCCCTCCACCATATCATACATTTGAAGAACCTACATACATTAATTTAAAATAAGAAAGGAAGGAATCGAACCCCCTATAGCTGGTTTCAAGCCAACGTCATAACCACTATGTCTTTCTCAATCAATGAGGTGTTAGTAAAATATTATATAACTTCGTCAAGGTTAAGTTATAGGTGAAAGTCCTATACACCTCATATGGCTTATCCTATACAATTAGGCTTCCAAGATGCAACATCACCTATCATAGAGGAATTATTACATTTTCACGATCATACATTAATGATTGTCTTTTTAATCAGCTCACTAGTGCTCTATATTATTTCATTAATGCTAACGACAAAATTAACTCATACTAGTACAATAGACGCCCAAGAAGTAGAAACAGTTTGAACCATTCTACCAGCTATTATTCTAATTTTAATTGCTCTTCCATCTTTACGAATTCTCTACATAATAGATGAAATTAATAATCCATCACTTACTGTAAAAACTATAGGACATCAATGATACTGAAGTTATGAATATACAGATTATGAAGACTTAAGCTTCGACTCCTATATAATCCCAACATCAGAATTAAAGCCAGGAGAATTACGATTACTAGAAGTAGACAACCGAGTTGTTCTACCTATAGAAATAACAATCCGAATATTAGTCTCTTCTGAAGATGTATTACACTCCTGAGCCGTACCTTCTCTAGGATTAAAAACAGACGCAATCCCAGGACGCTTAAATCAAACAACTCTCATGTCAACTCGGCCAGGTCTGTACTATGGACAATGCTCCGAAATCTGCGGGTCAAATCATAGTTTTATACCCATTGTTCTTGAACTAGTTCCACTAGGCTATTTTGAAAAGTGATCTACATCATTACTATAAAATCACTAAGAAGCTAAAATAGCACTAGCCTTTTAAGCTAGAGACTGAGAGCATAAATACTCTCCTTAGTGATATGCCACAACTAGATACCTCCACATGATTTATAATAATTATATCAATATTTATAACCCTTTTTATCATTTTCCAATTAAAAATTTCAAAACATAGTTTTTTCTTTAACCCAGAGCCTATATTAACTGGAATACAAAAACAAATTACCCCTTGAGAAATAAAATGAACGAAAATTTATTTGCCTCTTTCATTACTCCAATAATTTTAGGCCTTCCACTTGCTACTCTAATCATTATTTTTCCTAGCCTGTTATTCCCAACATCAAATCGTCTAGTAAACAACCGTCTTATTTCTCTCCAACAATGAATAATTCAACTTGTATCAAAACAAATAATAGGAATTCACAACGTCAAAGGACAAACATGAACATTAATATTAATATCCTTAATTATATTTATTGGATCAACCAACCTTCTAGGTCTATTACCTCACACATTTACACCAACCACACAGCTGTCAATAAACTTAGGTATAGCCATTCCTCTATGAGCAGGAACCGTAATTATAGGTTTCCGTAATAAAACCAAAGCATCACTTGCCCATTTTCTTCCACAAGGAACACCCACTCCATTAATCCCCATACTAGTTATTATCGAAACTATTAGCCTTTTTATTCAACCAGTTGCCTTAGCTGTACGATTAACAGCTAATATCACTGCAGGACATCTACTAATTCACCTAATTGGAGGGGCCACACTTGCACTAATAAATATTAGCACTACAATAGCCCTTACTACATTTATTATTCTAGTTCTACTCACAGTTCTCGAGTTCGCAGTAGCCATAATTCAAGCTTACGTATTTACCCTTTTAGTAAGCCTCTACTTACATGACAACACATAATGACACACCAAACTCATGCTTACCATATAGTAAATCCAAGCCCCTGACCTCTGACTGGAGCCCTATCAGCTCTTTTAATAACTTCCGGCTTAATTATATGATTYCACTTCAACTCAATAATCTTACTAATACTAGGCCTAACAACAAATATACTTACAATATACCAATGATGACGAGATATTATCCGAGAAAGTACGTTCCAAGGACATCATACCCCAACCGTCCAAAAAGGCCTCCGCTATGGAATAATCCTTTTCATTATCTCTGAGGTCTTATTTTTTACTGGATTCTTTTGAGCATTCTATCACTCAAGTCTGGCCCCAACCCCCGAACTAGGCGGCTGCTGACCTCCAACAGGTATTCACCCACTTAACCCCCTAGAAGTTCCCCTACTTAATACCTCTGTCTTACTGGCTTCAGGAGTTTCTATCACTTGAGCCCACCATAGCCTTATAGAAGGAAACCGTAATCCCATGCTCCAAGCCCTATTTATTACCATTGCACTAGGCGTCTACTTTACACTATTACAGGCCTCAGAATATTATGAAGCACCCTTTACTATCTCTGACGGAGTTTATGGCTCAACTTTCTTCGTAGCTACAGGCTTCCACGGCCTACATGTTATTATTGGATCTACTTTCCTTATCGTCTGCTTTTTCCGCCAACTAAAATATCACTTTACTTCCAGCCACCATTTCGGATTCGAAGCCGCTGCCTGATACTGACATTTCGTAGATGTAGTATGACTATTCCTCTACGTATCTATCTATTGATGAGGCTCATATTCTTTTAGTATTAACAAGTACAACTGATTTCCAATCAGTTAGTTTCGGTATAATCCGAAAAAGAATAATAAATCTAATTATAGCTCTCCTAACCAATTTTATATTAGCTTCGCTACTTGTTATCATCGCATTCTGACTCCCCCAATTAAACGTTTATTCAGAAAAAACAAGCCCATACGAATGCGGATTTGACCCTATAGGATCAGCTCGCCTACCTTTCTCCATAAAATTTTTCTTAGTGGCCATCACATTTCTTCTCTTTGACTTAGAAATTGCACTCCTTCTACCACTACCATGAGCCTGCCAAACAAACAATTTAAGCACTATACTCACCATGGCCCTTTTCCTAATTCTATTATTAGCCATAAGCCTAGCTTATGAGTGAACCCAAAAAGGATTAGAATGAACTGAATATGGTATTTAGTTTAAAATAAAATAAATGATTTCGACTCATTAGACTGTGATCAAATTCACAACTACCAAGTGTCCTTAGTATACATAAATATTATAACAGCATTCATAGTATCCCTTGCAGGACTATTAATATATCGATCTCACCTTATATCCTCTCTCCTATGTCTGGAAGGAATAATGCTATCCCTATTTGTAATAGCTACTTTAACAATCTTAAATTCACATTTTACTTTAGCTAGCATAATACCCATTATTTTATTGGTCTTTGCAGCCTGCGAGGCGGCACTAGGGTTATCACTACTAGTCATAGTATCAAATTCATATGGCACTGATTATGTTCAAAACTTAAACTTACTTCAATGCTAAAATATATTATTCCTACAATAATACTTATACCTCTAACCTGATTATCAAAAGGCAATATAATCTGAATTAATTCCACAACTCACAGCCTATTAATTAGCCTCACAAGTTTACTTCTTATAAACCAATTCAGCGATAATAGTCTAAACTTTTCGTTAGTATTCTTCTCTGACTCCCTGTCAATACCACTTCTAATTCTAACTATATGGCTCCTCCCTCTAATATTAATAGCTAGCCAACACCACTTATCAAAAGAAACCTTAACTCGAAAAAAACTGTATATTACTATATTAATTCTTCTACAATTATTTCTAATTATAACCTTTACCGCCATAGAATTAATCTTCTTTTATATTTTATTTGAAGCAACACTAGTCCCAACACTTATTATTATTACCCGATGAGGTAACCAAACAGAACGCCTGAATGCAGGCCTCTATTTCTTATTTTATACACTAGTAGGATCTCTTCCACTACTTGTTGCACTAGTTTACCTCCAAAATATTATTGGATCTCTAAACTTTTTAATTCTTCAATACTGAATACAACCCCTATCAAACTCTTGATCAAACGTTTTTATATGACTAGCATGTATAATAGCTTTTATAGTAAAAATACCACTATATGGCCTTCACCTTTGACTACCCAAAGCCCATGTAGAAGCCCCAATTGCAGGATCTATAGTTCTTGCAGCAATCCTACTAAAATTAGGAGGATACGGTATACTACGAATTACAATATTCCTAAATCCACTTACTGAATTTATAGCATACCCCTTCATCATACTATCACTATGAGGCATAATCATAACTAGCTCAATCTGCCTTCGTCAAACAGATCTCAAATCACTAATTGCATATTCTTCCGTTAGCCACATAGCACTTGTCATCGTAGCTATCCTAATTCAAACACCCTGAAGCTATATAGGAGCTATAGCCCTAATAATTGCCCATGGTCTTACCTCATCTATACTCTTTTGCCTAGCAAACTCTAACTACGAGCGAATTCATAGCCGAACAATAATTCTAGCCCGAGGCCTACAAACCTTTCTTCCACTAATAGCTACCTGGTGACTTCTAGCAAGCCTAACCAACCTAGCCCTCCCTCCAACAATTAATCTGATCGGAGAACTGTTTGTAGTAATATCCACCTTCTCATGATCTAACATTACAATTATTCTAATAGGACTAAATATAGTAATTACTGCCCTGTATTCTCTATACATACTAATTACAACGCAACGAGGCAAATATACTCATCATATTAACAACATTTCACCCTCCTTTACACGAGAAAATGCTCTCATATCATTACACATCCTACCCTTACTACTATTATCACTAAACCCGAAAATTATTCTAGGACCTTTATACTGTAAATATAGTTTAAAAAAAACATTAGATTGTGAATCTAATAATAGGAGCTTATATCTCCTTATTTGCCGAAAAAGCATGCAAGAACTGCTAATTCTATGCTCCCATGTATAACAACATGGCTTTTTCGAACTTTTAGAGGATGATAGTAATCCGTTGGTCTTAGGAACCAAAAAATTGGTGCAACTCCAAATAAAAGTAATAAACTTACTCTCTTCCTTTATATTAATTACCTTACTTTTATTAGTCATTCCCATCATAACTACAAGCTCTAACATCTACAAAACCTATAATTATCCATTATATGTAAAAACAGCTATTTCATACGCTTTTATTACCAGCATAATTCCTACAATAATATTTATTCACACAGGCCAAGAAACAATTATCTCAAACTGACACTGACTTACAATCCAAACGATCAAACTATCAATAAGCTTTAAAATAGATTATTTCTCAATAATATTTGTCCCAGTAGCATTATTTGTTACATGATCTATCATAGAGTTTTCCATATGATATATACACTCAGACCCCAATATTAATCAATTTTTTAAGTACCTTCTTCTATTTCTCATCACTATGCTCATTCTCGTTACAGCAAATAACCTATTTCAATTATTTATTGGATGAGAAGGTGTAGGAATTATATCATTTCTACTCATTGGATGATGATATGGACGAGCAGATGCAAACACAGCAGCCCTGCAAGCAATCTTATATAACCGTATTGGTGACATTGGCTTTATTCTAGCAATAGCATGATTCCTAATTAATTTAAATACCTGAGATTTTCAACAAATTTTTATACTCAACCCAAATAACTCCAATATACCCATAATAGGCCTCGCACTAGCTGCAACTGGAAAATCTGCCCAATTTGGCCTACACCCATGATTACCCTCTGCAATAGAAGGTCCTACTCCTGTCTCAGCACTACTCCACTCAAGCACAATAGTAGTAGCAGGGATTTTCCTATTAATTCGTTTTTATCCACTAACAGAAAATAATAAATTTGCACAATCCACCTTATTATGCCTAGGAGCTATTACCACTCTTTTTACAGCAATATGTGCCCTTACCCAAAATGATATTAAAAAAATTATCGCTTTTTCTACATCCAGTCAACTAGGTCTTATAATAGTAACAATCGGCATTAACCAACCCTACCTGGCATTTCTCCACATCTGTACCCATGCCTTTTTCAAAGCTATATTATTTATATGCTCCGGTTCTATTATCCACAGCCTAAATGATGAACAAGATATCCGAAAAATAGGCGGCCTATTCAAAGCTATACCATTCACTACAACAGCCCTAATTATTGGCAGTCTAGCACTAACAGGAATGCCTTTTCTCACTGGATTCTATTCTAAAGACCTAATCATTGAAACCGCTAATACGTCGTATACCAACGCCTGAGCCCTCTTAATAACATTAATTGCCACTTCCTTCACAGCCATCTACAGCACTCGCATCATCTTCTTTGCACTCTTAGGACAACCACGATTTCCAACTTTAATTGCTATCAATGAAAATAACCCCTTTTTAACAAACTCTATCAAGCGTCTAATAATTGGAAGCCTTTTCGCAGGATTCATTATCTCTAACAATATTCCTCCAACAACAATCCCCCAAATAACAATACCCCCTTACCTAAAAATAATAGCTCTAATAGTGACAATTTTAGGCTTTATTCTAGCACTAGAAATCAGTAACATAACTCAAAACCTAAAATTTAATTATCCATCAAACGCCTTTAAATTTTCTAATATATTAGGGTATTTTCCCACAATTATTCACCGCCTGACCCCTTACATAAACTTAACAATAAGCCAAAAATCAGCCTCCTCCCTCCTAGACTTGATCTGACTTGAAAATATCTTACCAAAAACAACTTCACTTATACAAATAAAAATATCAATTATGGTTACAAGCCAAAAAGGCTTAATTAAATTATATTTTCTCTCTTTCTTAATTACAATCACTATTAGTATAATCCTACTTAATTTCCACGAGTAATTTCTATAATAACTACTACACCAATTAATAAAGATCAGCCAGTTACAATAACCAATCAAGTCCCATAACTGTATAAAGCCGCAATTCCTATAGCTTCTTCACTAAAAAACCCAGAATCCCCTGTATCATAAATAACCCAATCTCCCAAACCATTAAACTGAAATACAATTTCCACTTCTTCATCTTTCAACACATAACAAACTATTATAACCTCTATCAATAAACCAGTTATAAATGCCCCCAAAACAGTTTTATTAGACACTCATATCTCAGGATATTGCTCCGTAGCTATAGCTGTTGTATAGCCAAAAACTACCATTATTCCCCCCAAATAAATCAAAAAAACTATTAAGCCCAAGAAAGATCCACCAAAATTTAATACAATACCACAACCAACTCCACCACTCACAATTAAACCTAACCCCCCATAAATAGGCGAAGGCTTTGAAGAAAACCCTACAAAACCAAGTACAAAAATAATACTTAAAATAAATACAATGTATGTTATCATTATTCTTGCATGGAAATTAGCCACGACTAATGATATGAAAAACCATCGTTGTTATTCAACTACAAGAACACTAATGACCAATATTCGAAAAACTCATCCACTAATAAAAATTGTAAACAATGCATTCATTGATCTCCCAGCCCCATCAAACATTTCATCATGATGAAATTTCGGCTCTTTATTAGGAATTTGCCTAATTCTACAAATTCTTACCGGCCTATTTCTAGCAATACACTACACATCCGACACAATAACAGCATTTTCCTCTGTAACTCATATCTGTCGAGACGTTAATTATGGCTGAATTATCCGATATATACATGCCAATGGAGCATCAATATTTTTCATCTGCCTATTTATACATGTAGGACGAGGACTATATTATGGGTCATATACCTTTTTAGAAACATGGAACATTGGAGTAATTCTCCTATTCACAGTTATAGCCACAGCATTCGTAGGATATGTCCTACCATGAGGACAAATATCATTTTGAGGAGCAACAGTCATTACAAACCTTCTCTCAGCAATCCCATACATCGGCACAAATTTAGTCGAATGAATCTGAGGAGGATTTTCTGTAGACAAAGCAACCCTAACCCGATTTTTCGCCTTCCACTTTATTCTCCCATTTATCATTGCAGCACTCGCTATAGTCCATTTACTTTTTCTCCACGAAACAGGATCTAATAACCCAACAGGAATCCCATCAGACTCAGACAAAATCCCATTTCACCCCTATTATACTATCAAAGACATCCTAGGTATTCTACTCCTAATTCTTTTCCTAATACTATTAGTATTATTCGCACCAGACCTACTCGGAGACCCAGACAACTACACCCCAGCAAACCCACTCAATACTCCTCCCCATATTAAACCTGAATGATACTTCTTATTTGCATACGCAATTCTACGATCAATCCCAAACAAACTAGGAGGAGTACTAGCTTTAGTCTCATCTATTTTAATTCTAATCCTTATACCCCTATTTCATATATCTAAACAACGCAGCATAATATTCCGACCATTTAGCCAATGCCTATTTTGAATCCTAGTAGCAGACTTACTAACACTCACATGAATCGGAGGCCAACCAGTTGAATACCCCTTTATTACTATTGGACAACTAGCATCAATCCTATATTTTTTAATCATCTTAGTACTTATACCAGTTATCAGCACAATCGAAAATAATCTATTAAAGTGAACATAAGTCTTTGTAGTACACTTAATACACTGGTCTTGTAAACCAGAAAAGGAGAATAACTGATCTCCCTAAGACTCAAGGAAGAAGCTATAACTTCACTATCAACACCCAAAGCTGAAGTTCTATTTAAACTATTCCCTGACGCACTATTAATATAGCTCCACAAAACTCAAGAGCTTTATCAGTATTAAATTTACAAAAATCTCTAACAATTTAATACAGTTTTGTACTCAACAGCCATATTATATCCTTAAATACATTACCTGTATAAATTTATGTAATGGGTACTATATAACTTTATGCGGGTATAGTACATAAAATTAATGTATTAAGACATATTATGTATAATAGTACATTACATTATATACCCCATGCTTATAAGCAAGTACAGTAAAATTAATGTACTAGGACATAATATGTATAATAATACATTACATTATTTACCCCATGCTTATAAGCAAGTACAAGACATTATTTATAGTACATAGTACATGCTATTATTGATCGTTCATAGCGCATTAAGTCAAATCTGTTCTTGTCAACATGCGTATCCCGTCCCTTAGATCACGAGCTTAACTACCATGCCGCGTGAAACCAGCAACCCGCTTGGCAGGGATCCCTCTTCTCGCTCCGGGCCCATGTATTGTGGGGGTAGCTATTTAATGAACTTTATCAGACATCTGGTTCTTTCTTCAGGGCCATCTCATCTAAAATCGCCCACTCTTTCCTCTTAAATAAGACATCTCGATGGACTAATGACTAATCAGCCCATGCTCACACATAACTGTGGTGTCATACATTTGGTATTTTTAATTTTTGGGGGGATGCTTGGACTCAGCTATGGCCGTCTGAGGCCCTGACCCGGAGCATATATTGTAGCTGGACTTAACTGCATCTTGAGCATCCCCATAATGGTAGGCATGAGCATTCCAGTCAATGGTAGCAGGACATAATTATTATTTCACAGCTCAACATAACTCTTTTTTCCCCCCCCCCCAAAATTTTCCCCCTTATATGGTTACCATTATTTTTAACACACTTCTCCCTAGATAATATTTCAAATTTATCGCATTTTCAATACTCAAATAATACTCCAAGACAAAGAAAGTATATAAGCGCCATTTTTTCTTCCCAAATCATA